GGAAACTCAATAGAATTCATAACTGTCTCAATGGAATCTTTTCCTTCTTTTTGATTTTGATTGTCTGAATATTCAGGAGCTAAGACCATTCCAATGCTCCTTTTCGCCATGCATAAACTGAACCAACAATTGGGATAAGCACGAAAATTAAAGCTTCTATAAATACAGATACACCCAATACATCGAAACTCATTGCCCATGGATAAAGAAAGACCGTTTCAACATCAAAAACAACAAAAACTAGAGCAAACATATAATAACGGATTCGGAATTGTAACCAAGCATCCCCCATGGGTTCTATACCCGATTCATAACTAGAGAGCTTCTCTGGTCCTTCACTAATCGGGGCTAAAACTCCGGAAATTAGAAATGCCAAAATAGGAATAACACTTGATATTATTAGAAATGCCCAGAAGATATCATATTCGTGAAGCAGAAACATAGATGTACTCCTATGAATGTGGAATATACCGAATTAGTCGATTCGAATCGGAATTGTCAATTCATCCATAACTGCTTAGTCGAAACAAACATTTTGATCGAACCACATAGTTTCGTTTGTTTGCTGTGGGTCATGTCTCGTTTCAAGATTTATCCAACGTAATCTCACTTACTTCGATTCTATTTCGATAGAGTGTAGACATATCATGCTCTTATACAAATAAAATTCTCTCAATTTCACTTTGCCTCGGATTCTCTATAAAAAGGGAATGAAAGAATATATTCAATTAAATAATATGAATTGAAATAATATTCATATTCATAAATAAAATGAATAAAAGAAAGATTCAATTAAATATTAAACATAAATGTTATGTTAAAATTGAAATATTCAATTAATATAATCAAAGAAGAGGTCTGGCTCATTTTTTCTCTTTTTTTTTGCTTAGTGATTTAGAATATAGTCAGTAGTCAGATGTAGTAGAATGTCTAGGGATTTCCATCTCGTTATGGTATATTCTACTCGGTTGGCGTTCGTGTATTCTTTTCATTAAGATCTGGATAGAGGATCATTGCTTCTATTGATTCGATACGGATACAGAAACAGAATGCATCGACCAATTAGATTCTCTCTCCTTGTCCCAGATTTATACTTAATTGATTTTATTCAATCCGTTGAATTCTGAGGAACCCTTATATATAAGTTCCTATACCCAAATTAGAGACTTTGGACCTGTACTACCCCGACCTTACCCCCCAGAAACAATCGAATTATTTAATTCGAGTTCGAAGTCTTGAAAGAGCATTCCATTTCGGACCAATTTCTAGGACTAAAGATCTTGATTTGGAATGACTCGAAATACTTGTTAATGTAATAATATCTAGTAAGACCAACGGTTAGGCTTCGTGACAATAAAAAGGCTTCTTTTGAAACAAACCTACACAATGGAGCATAGTGCAGTGGTAGAGTCGGATGAATTATAAATGATCTACAGAAGATACTTCTAATGGAATGGAATCACGCGTTGTCGAACGATTCGACAGACCCACTCATAAAAATAAAAATAGAAGAGGGCGCAAACATTGATTAGGACCAAGTCATTATCTCTGAAACTGGGGTTGTTGTTCCACCAAAAAGTGATGAGTTGGGGGATTCCTAACTCATCCAAGTTCAAATGGCCCCTAATCTTCTTGCATAAAGTCTGCATCGGTAGAATTGGAATGATGAGCAATTGGATTGGAGTAAATTGGAATACAAAAAAATAAGTATTGTACAGAAACAGAAAAATAACTACTTGTTTTGCCAGGCCGGTTATACGAAGAAAAGCCTATTTTACAATGAAACTTGCCAACTTCGTTTTTGAAACTCCGGCTTACAAATACAAGAACAAGAATAGGTACTAGATCCATGTGACTTACTATTCGATTTGATTTGGTTGGGTCAGGTTGGAGTTTTTAGCCAGGCTCATGTTATGATTTTGACTTCATAAATTGACTTGGGTATACCAAAGCAAAGGTGTATCACTAAATCTTTGATCATGGACAAGAAAAGAGGAAAAAGTCGTATGTCATTCACACACGAAGATTAATGAAGAAGAATGGCTTTGTTTATCCGAGATTTGAAAATGATCCGATTGGATCCATTGGAATAAATTCTTGTTTTCATTTTCATGCCCCGAGGGATCGATCTCCGTGAGCATGTGGGAATGATTCCATTTCTATGGACCAATCAACCGGCCAGCCACAAGCAAGCATTAATTAGGAAATGAAAACTATACAAAAAAGTGTAGGGCTATACGGACTCGAACCGTAGACCTTCTCGGTAAAACAGATCAAACTGATTATTGTCGAAATGATTCGAACTGTTTCAAAGACCCAACATGCATTTTTTTTGCATTGGGCTCTTTCATTAACTGATAGAAAGATCAGCTCGTTCACCATATTTTTTCTTGACAGGAAGATAACGAGATGGCTCCATGTGCTCTGATTCATTATTTGTATTCTGATTCAGGAGCAATACCAAAGTGTTTCAAAGAAGGGTTACCTTGACGTAGGTCTG